ATATCCTTCTTCCCTATCCTAATTCTCCAGAATATGAACAGAAAATCGAAAGATCAGAAAAAAAACAAGTAAAAATAGATTCAAATAATAGGTTAAAGTTTTCATTGAACGCAATTCTAACTAACCCTAAGCGTGAAAAAAAATCTATTGGAATAAACAAAATAGGTAAAAAACCCCCTCGATGGTCATACAAATTAATCAATGAGTTGGAACAACATTTTAAAAAACGACGAAAAGAACAAGGCATAATGCAAGGGCTGGATCACCAGCTTCGAACAAGAAGATTTAAACGTATAGCTTTTTTAACTCGTTCCAGACGAAGTTTTAAGAAGTCTCATTTCAAGAATTATAATCTTTATACAAAATTTAATAGAGATTCGGGTTTTATAAGTTATTTAGAAGAACCGGATTTTCGTCGAGCCGTAATAAAAGGATCTATGCGCGTTCAAAGGCGTAAAATGGTTATTTGGGGACCCTCTCAAGGAAATCCCCATTCCCCCCTTTTTTTGGAAAAAATGGAGGATTTTCCTTTTCCTATATCCAACCTAATGAAACTTTTTTTTAATATTAGAGATTGGTTGGGTAAAAAGTCAGAATTCGAAATTTTAGATCAACAATTCCAAATAAAAAAAAATAACCAGGAAGACGCAATGGAATTCTGGGATAACATTCCATATGCACAAAAAACAAGAAGTCTTCTGTTACTAGCTCAATCAATTTTTAGAAGATATATTAAATTACCCTTATTCATAATAGTTAAGAATATTGGCCGTATTTTATTACGGCAATCTCCGGAATGGTATGAGGATTTCCAAGATTGGAATAGAGAAATTTATCTAAAGTGCAGCTATAATGGTCTTCAATTCTCCAAAACGGAATTTCCTAAAAATTGGTTAAGAGAAGGTTTTCAGATCAAAATCCTATATCCTTTTCATTTGAAACCTTGGCACAGATCTAAACTACGACTCTCTGATAGCGATCGAAAGCAACAGGATTATTTTGATTCTTGTTTTTTAACAGTTTTGGGAATGGAAACAGAATATCCTTTTGGGCCTCCTCGAAAAACACCCTCCTTTTTTGAACCTATTTTTAAAGATATAGACTATAAAGTCGAAATCAGAAAATTCAATTTTAGAGTTCGAAGAGTTTTAAAAAAAATAACAAAGAAACAAACAAAAGCTGTTTTATTTGTAAAACAAATAAGAAAAGAACTTTTAAAAGGAACAAAAATTCCATTATTTATACCGAGAGAAATATATGAATCAAGTCAAACTCAAACAGAAAATGATTCTATAATCAGTAATAAGATAATTCATGAATCACTTAGTCAAAATCGAGCTACAGGCTGGACAAATTATTTACAGACAAAAGAAGAAATGAAACATAGAATTGATAGAAGAAACACAATCAGAAATCAAATAGAAAAAATGAAAAAAAATAAAAAGAATAATGGAGAATCACCCCCAAAAATTTGGAAACTATTAAAAAGAAAAAATATTGAATTATTAATTCAATTTTGCATTGAAAAAATATACATTGATATCTTTCTATGTATCATTAATATGCGCAGAATCACTCTATACCTTTTTATGGAATCAACAAAAAAAATTGTTGAGAAATACATTGACAATAATAAAAGAAATCAAGATCAAGAAAGGATTAATAAAACAAAACAAAATCAAATTGACTTTATTTCGCCTATGACTATAAAAAAGATATTTGATAATCTTAGAAATAGTAAGCGAAAGTCACATATTTTTTTTTATTTATCTGACTTGTCACAAAAATATGTATTTTTAAAATTATCACAAACCCAAGCAATTAACTTCAATAAGGTAAGATCTATTCTTCAATATAATGGACCATCTTTTTTTCTTAAGAATGAAATAAAGGATTTTTTTGGAAGACAAGGAATATTTGATTCCGAAATAAGACATAATAAACTTCCAAATTATGGAATGAATCCATGGAAAAACTGGTTAAGAGGTCATTATCAATACGATTTATCTCAGATTACATGGTCTAGATTAGTCCCCCAAAAATGGCGAAATGGGATAAATACCTCTCAAAATAATGATTTAAAGAAATGGTATTCCTATGAAAAAGACCCTTTTTTTGATTACAAAAAAAAACAAAATTTGAAAGTCTATTTATTATCAAATAAAGAGGATAATTTTGAAAAAAACTATAGATATGATCTTTTATCATATAAATATATTCATTCTGAAACTAAGAAGAAATCCTGTATTTATAGAACATCATTCGAAAGAAATAAGAAGCAGGAAAATTCCACCAGAAATAAAGAAAACTTTTTTAACATACTCAAGAATATTCCTATGAAGAATTATCTAGGAAAAAGTGATATTATATATATGGAAAAAAATACGGATAGAAAATATTTGGGGTGGAAATTTAATACAAAAATTCAGGTTGAACCTAATAAGGACCAAATAAAGGATCAATTTCATATTTTTTATCTTCCAATTGATTCAAATTGCGA